CTTTTTCTTTTTTTTTTTCAAAACATTAGATTATATATCGAGAGAGTAGTATGAGATAAGAGGTATTTCCTATTTTTCTATTGGGGATTCCAGTTCAGCGTCACAAACTTTTTTATTTTCACACCGGGGGGCTCTTAACAATAGTTATGTTCTGAAAGAGTTTGCGAAAATAAAATAAAAAAAAAAAGATTATTTTTTCCTTATTTGACAAAAAGCAACTTTGGGATTGCTGAATCACAGACAAACCAAATAATATAATAAATATAGAAAGCAACGGAACCATCATAGTATTTTTGAACTCCTACGAAGGGAAGGGTGGTAATTTGATCATTTACCGATCTGGGTCTGATAGATCCTATTTTTCTCTTTCTTTGGGTAAAGGTCAATTTGATTATAGAGCCGTATGCAATGCACAAAAGATGCCCGTACGGTTGTTCAATTCTGTCTTTTTTTTTCTTCTTTATCTTTCTTTTCTCTTCATCATGCAAAATAGAGAACTCCTTTTTGTTATACCATCAGGGTAATGATTCATCAACCTGCTAGTTCTTTTTATGAGGCACAAACGGGAGAATTTATCCTGGAAGCGGAAGAGCTGCTCAAACTGCGTGAAACCCTCACAAGAGTTTATGTACAAAGAACGGACAAACCCTTATGGATTGTCTCGGAAGACATGGAAAGAGATGTTTTTATGTCAGCAACAGAAGCCCAAGCTTATGGAATTGTTGATCTTGTAGCGGTGGTTGAGTGAAAATAGCCCAGACCTGTTTCGCGTAAATCCTCGATTTCCCATTTTCTCTTTTTGCCGAATTTACTAGAAATAGAAGTAATTCATAATCATCCGGTTAGGATCGATCTAAACCAGCCCATTATTTATTTATATGATTCAACATGCCAACTATTAAACAACTTATTAGAAATACAAGACAGCCAATCAGAAATGTCACAAAATCCCCCGCGCTTCGGGGATGCCCGCAGCGTCGAGGAACATGTACTAGGGTGTATGTGCGACTCGTTCAGATCATGAGCTGGGCCAAAAGAAAGAAAACTTTTTCCAGTATCAATGATCAGTACCGGCGAATAGGATAGAATAGAAAAAGAAGTCCAGTCAATTCAGTATCTAAAAAAGGCGAATCTATCCATTCTATTGTGTATTAAATTTATGGTTTCCATTGGTGCAAATCCAATCACCTCAATTTAAGCTGAGAAGCAATTCTCCATTGGTAGCAAATGGTTATCCATTAAGCGGAGGAAATCTTACTTCAAAACAGAAAGATTAGGTCCCCTCTTGCAAGAACGGACTAACAGGGTTAGCTACCCAGCCAACTTTCATAATTAAATACCGTTACTGTGTAGGTAGATCTCATCGTGAAAGACCTACTACTGGATAATTCATGGGTAGAGCCAAAGAATGTGAACTATACAAGTTACCAATAACATTGATTAAATGAAGTAAAGGCTCCGGTGTATAGAGAAAACCTCACCGTTTAAGAAGTAACCATATAAACGAAGGAAGCCGCTATTTCTTTATCCATTTCTATTTTTTTATTTACTCTATTTTGCTACCTAGTAGAAGAAATTTTATTATTTCGAAGTGAAATGTCTAGAAAAAAGAAAAATAGTGGTCGGGAAGGTTATAGTAGCCAAAGCCATTGGAATTATTAATTTATACATTGGAAAAAAGCTTTGTTATTAATAGACTAGGAAAGGGAAAAAGAATAACTGAAAGAAAGGAAATCTATTAGTTATTCGTCAAAGTTTCATTTATTCAATGACCAGAATTAGACGGGGATATATAGCTCGGAGACGTAGAACAAAAATTCGTTTATTTGCATCAAGCTTTCGAGGGGCTCATTCAAGACTTACTCGAACAATTACTCAACAGAAAATAAAAGCTTTGGTTTCGTCTCATCGGGATAGGGGTAGGCAAAAGATAAATTTTCGCCGTTTGTGGATCACTCGAATAAACGCAGTAATTCGTGAAATGGGGGTATCCTATAGTTATAGTAGATTTATACACGATTTGTATAAGAAACAGGTCCTTCTTAATCGTAAAATACTTGCACAACTAGCTATCTCAAATAAAAATTGTCTTTATATGATTTCCAATGAGATCATAAAAGAAGTAGATTGGAAAGAATCCACCGGAATAATTTAAACGGAGTTCCCCGGAGAATGAACTCCGGGAGGGTAGAGTCAAAATGATATGATAAATAAAGTAGTAAAAATGAATGAACACACTCAATAAAAAAAGATTAATTCTTACCCAATTCTTTTTTTTTCTTACGACACGATAATCAAATCTAGATTTGATTATTTTTCGAACAAAACATCAATCCGCGTTTGAGTTCGGATTGTAATTTTGATTCAAGTGACGAAAGAGGAAGCCTATTTATTTCTGGCTCGAAGACCTGCCGTTCTGGAGGTCGACTCGGTTCTTTCAAATTGTTTCTCATTATTAAGAAAAGGTAACAAAGATAAAATACGAGCTTGTTTTATAGCAATAGTAATTAATCGTTGTTGTTTCAAGGTCAATCTATTCACCCGTCTAGATAATATTTTTCCTTGTTCACTAATAAAGCGACTAATTAAACTCATGTTTCTATAATCAATTCGATCCCCCGATTGGATCGGGGGCAAACGCCTACGAAAAGATCGCTTGGATTTAAGAAAAGGTCGCTTGGATTTATCCATGGTTTGTTTAGTTTATCCCTTATCCCGAAAATCCTATTTCGGTCGGATCTAAAATGAATTAGAATAAATAGGATTTGGTTTGTTTATATTTAACGTTTCTATTTAACTATGTTATATATATAATGTCATTTTTTCCCCTTCCAAGGAAGGGTTACATACAGGTGCCCGATTCTATCTATTTCTTTATCTCCCCATGAATCGTATGTTTGTAACAATATGGACAGAATTTTCTCAATTCCAATCGATTAGGCGTGTTGTGCCGGTTCTTTTGAGTAATATATCTGGAAATACCCGTTGATACCTTATTAACACCGTTTCGAACACAACTAGTACATTCCAAAATAACCGTTATTCGGACATCTTTCCCCTTGGCCATGAACCCCCTTTGGATTTTTGATTTACTCAACTCTTCTATTTTCGATCCGAAACGAAGAAGAAGAAAGGAAGGAAAAATAGAAGTTACTAACTTGAAATCCAATTATGAAAAATTTTGATGCAATGCAATAAATATAGTAAATAATATATTATTCTATTATATAATATAATGATTTCTAAACTTTATTTCAAATCACAGTATTTCATTTACATTTAAGTATCTTGTATAAGAGTCTTGCCCTAGACCTAGACCCCACATTGTTTATTCTACCTCCATCACTATTTAATTCAAATTTGAACCCAAGTCTCGCAGCTGTTGAATCCACTTTTTCTTTTTTCCCTTTTTCTCTTTCCTCCCTTATTCTAAAAAGAAAAAGGGAAAGGGAAAAAAGAAAAAGGGGGGGCGAAGGATTAGTCACAAATATTTCATTTTATCTCGAATCTTCGTTATTTGTTACCGTGTCAATAACTAGAATCAAAAAAAGGGGAATGTCAACGCATCTGGGAAAAAACGATTAATCTCTATCAATAGACCTGCTAAAGACCCGAACCATAGAGTACTTAATACCGGCGCCACGGAGAGATATGTTTTTAGATCTCGCATTGAATGAAAAACCTCTTTCCTTTTTTTATTGTAATATATTTTTTTATTGTAATATAAAATGGTAATACATATATGATCAGATGCATATGCAGTTAAGGACCGCTTCTAATTGTACACGGGATCCCCAATTCAAATTGAAATGTACAACTATCCGGTGAATAAGATTTTTTTTCTTAAAACATAAAAAAACATACCCTTCTTCCCGAGCATTCCCGAAAACCACTCATTTAGTTTTACACCAGGTTCCGTTCTGTATTTCATATGTATAAATATAAGTCTTTTACTATTATTATATGGTACATGGGACCAAAAAGACGAAATGTCCATCTAAATTATATATATATAAAAATGGCGGAAATAACGATGTGGAAAACAAGACAGGAATTCTCTACAATGACACTGTAGACCAATTGAAGGGATGTAGCGCAGCTTGGTAGCGCGTTTGTTTTGGGTACAAAATGTCACGGGTTCAAATCCTGTCATCCCTACCTATTACTTCTCCGTTGAGCAGTAACGAGGGAGTAATTCAGATCTATTCAAATTGAACATATCTAATTCATTCAAAGATGTATTGGGGTTAAAAAAAGTGTCTTTACAGTCTTCGCTTTTCTGATAAGAAAGCGCTCTTAGTTCAGTTCGGTAGAACGCGGGTCTCCAAAACCCGATGTCGTAGGTTCAAATCCTACAGAGCGTGAGTTCGTCCTTAATTATTCTTAGATCTAATTAGACTGAAAGAGCTTCACTAACTTGAACCGGAATCCTAATTTGACCTCCCTTCTATTAAAGAAAGTAGGAGGTCAATCAAAAAAAGAGATAATAATTAATCAAAGGTCCGACTGATCACCCCGCCTATATTGTAAATAGGCAGTTACGAATAATCCAGCCAAAGTAACAGGAATTAGACCTAACACGATTCCAAATAGAAAAACTTCAATCATTTCAATTTGTTTGAAAGGAGAAAAAGGAGGTAATATCTATATCTAAATATTAATTCGAATTACCACGAATCTCAATGACAAAGAATTGGCAATTTACACAGAATCCTATCGAAAGATTTCTTTTTATGAATTGCGCATTTCAAATACTCATTTCAGATAAGTCGTATTTTGCTCAGACCAATAAATAGAGCCGAGGTTATCGTTAAAGACGCTAGTAGAAAACCGAAATAACTAGTTATAGTAGGCATAAAGGAGCTAAATGAAATATGTTCTTTTTATACATATGTTTTGTTTCTAAAAAAGCACTTACCTAAGTTTCCTTTTTTTTTTTCAAAATAGGAGATAAGCCAAAATACCAATTGAAAGAATAAGTGAAATTGAACGTTTTTGAT